TTTGAATTTACCTTCGATCTACATTTATCTATTTTTTCTTTAGTTATTCACTAGACCAATTATGATCTTGAAGTTTATTCAGGGCAAGTGTTCGAATATATTATGACATAGCTATATGGCGCCTAACGGACCCATTTCCTTTTTAATATAACCCCTTCTTTTCGGATTGATGCAAAAACTTTTTTTTTGTTTGTTCAATCTAATGTATTCATATCTCAATTAGAAGCTACTAGATGGAGGGAGCTATTTCATGTTTTACATAGAACATATGACTATTACTTTTACTTTACTTCTATTTAATTAGAATTAAGATTTCAAAAAAAAATTAAAATCTTAATTCTAATTAAATAGGAAACTATATTTTCTATGCAAATTCTTAACTATTGTGTTTAGAATTATAATCAAAGAATTTGATTGGCCCTTCGCAGAAGGAAGAATGATCTATTTTATTCGTTATATTCTTTATTTTCTTTGCCTCTTTGACTGTATGGGGTCAAAGGGATCAAAAACGTTCTTTTTTTTTCGATTTTTATTCGAAACGCCTCGTGATCTTCAACCAATTCTGCGCTTCAATATAATTACCTGGAGTAAGCGCTATCGCTTGTTTCCAATATTCAGCGGCTTGATTGAACCAAGCTTCCGCAATTTCAGAATCTCCCTGCCGAATGGCCTGTTCTCCCCGGTCGAAATAGGTAAGTTCATTCCTTCCCTTAGAACCGTACATGAGATTTTCACCTCATACGGCTCGTCGGTCAATTGTCCCATTTTCCTTTTTATCTACCATAAATAACTAAAATGAAATGTGATTTCTCAGAGATCGATCCCACTTTTTCTTGGGTTAACCAAAAAATAATACGTTCCATAAGTTTCAAACTTTTATTTTTATTTTGATCATAAGTTTTATCTTTTATCCCACCCTCAATAAAGTATAAAGTAGAGGCATCTCTCTTTATAATGTTCATAAAGGTACCTATCTCGGTTTCACATTCACATATAAATTTATATAGAATTCTTGAAAAAGACTTTCCTTCAGAAAGACTCACTATCTTTCTTTGGGATCAGATCCTACGCCGCTGCTCAATACCCTTAGTGGATTGACTTTATTACATAAGTCGATTCCTAACCATTATCTCATAGCATGACATAAGTAAGCAGTTTTTATTCTATTATATAATAAATATAATATAATTTTTTATAATTAGCTCAAAACTTACTAATTTATCTTTATGGCGCTTTGTCTATCAATTAGATCCTTTACCGCTATCCATAGAATTTTATAGGCATCTCTATGTCTTCATAATTCAATTTCTATTCAATTTTTTTCTTTTCTACAGCTGATAAAAATCGTTTTTTGGACGATACATATGTAGAAAGCCTATAATTTGTTTTGTTTCTAGTATTTACTTTCTGATTTGCTTTTTACTTTTTTTTTCTATAGTGGAGATAGTCGCACGTAATGACAGATCACGGCCATATTATTAAAAGCTTGTGGTAAAAATGGGTTTCGTTCGAGTGCTAGAAAATTATATTCCAAAGCTTTTGTATGTTCCCCATTACTTGTGTGGATAAGGCCTGTATTATAGAGTATATAACTTCGATCATAGGGATCAATTTCTAGTCGCATAGCTTCATAATAATTTTGTAAAGCTTCCGCATAATTTCCTTCGGATTGCGCTGACATCCGTTACGGTCTTCATGATTTATCCGTTCCAGAACCATACGTGAGATTTTTATCTCATACGGCTCCTCCTTTATGTGCATAATGATCAATAATACAGGGAATAAAAAAAAAAACGATTGAAATATTCTCATTATAAACCGAGCGGGGCTAATGTTTTTACAATAAATTTCTAGCCAACCTTCCTGTAGGGGACCCTTTCTTAACATTAAGCGTATTGATAATTGATACTAGATCTAAAAATGAAAGGGTAACCCCAACAATTTCTTTGTCCTCAACGCCTCCTACCAAATTTCGCGGAATTAGTCACTTCAACAGTCTTCGATGGTTATACAGGTACCAAAAGTACAAACGAGATGGATATTTGTTATCACAACCATTTTTGTTAATCCGAATCCTGTTATTAAGGAAGGGAAAAGTTTCTAACAAAGTGTTCATGTTGTTGATTCCTAGGTGTAGTGCTTCTTCCCTTATGCCGCCTAGTGGTATGGAATAGGATTGACCTTACTTATATAATACCTACCTAGTAGGTGGTGGTGTAACCTTTCGCTCAATACTAGAATCGACAATTGAAGCATCTGGGGCTGCATTAATCGGAGATACACGACAGTAAGGGGTTGTTCGATTTCGAAACTTAACCTTCAACAAGCGGAGATTTTTTTTCAATACTTTTTTTCTTTCTATCCCGACGCGTGTGTCTTTCTCGTAAGGCTGAGAAAAAAAAGAATCAAATCGCACCATCTCTATAATAGGTAAATGCTTCCCTTTCTCTTGAAGTTGTCGGAATTATTCGTAATAAAATAGTTGCTACAATTGAAAAGGTCTTATCAATAAAATTTTCATTGATCCGCGATCTAGGCATAGTTATCAATCCACTCTGTAATTTTTTTTTCATTGTCTCTTGTGAGTTAAAGAAGAAAGGTCCCACAAACAAAGGAATTGTACATTACGAAATACCATAAAAACGGATTCATAAACAAGAGATGAACCTTATACTCATGTGAAAATTGTTCTGTTTTTTTTTTGACAGTAAGAATAAAGATGTGAATATGATTCGATTTTATCCCAATCCAAATGTATTAGGGAAATTTGAATGAAATTATGACCCAAAAAGATATGATCTATATGTGATCCAAAAGGCAAAAAAGAATCGAATAAATCATCCTTTGGAATCATAGTCTAAAATTAGAGTTTCAATAGAATCATGTAGAATCATGATCGAAAGGTATCCATTAATTATAAAATAAAAAATATGGATTCAGATGTGATCCGGTATATTATCAATCAGAATAAGAGCTCCCCAGTTTTCGTAAACAAATAAAACAACACCCCACAAAAAATGATTGATAGATAATATAAATCTAAAATATATATATGTATATTATGTATATGTTAATTATATAATAGTTTTTACAAGAACAAATACAAGAACAACATTTTATCATCAAGAATCTAAAAATACTCTCCCGCTATTCACTCCGTTTTGGGTTCAGAATCATTACGTAGGAAAGATGGCCGAGCGGTTCAAGGCGTAGCATTGGAACTGTTATGTAGGCTTTTGTTTACCGAGGGTTCGAATCCCTCTCTTTCCACACTTCACCCAATTCACTGTATAAAATAACAAACCATTATTCCAATATTCCAACAATTAGACTGGGGTAAGAGCGGACAAAGAATGACATGAACATGACTTGGATAAAAAAAAATATGAGTCAAACTACCTATGTGAGTTTGTTTTAAGTCCGATTTAAGCCTGACGGGAATAATATTCTACGACTAGTAATTCATTTATTTTCAAACCGACCGATTTACTATCTATTATTTGATTTACGAATCCTTTATATTGGAATGGGTAAAGAGTCAAATGTTTTGGCAATTCCGCCTGCAAAGATGAATCAACATAATTTTGAACCAAAGCTTTGGATTTTTGTTCATTCTTCGCCGTGATAATATCTCGGGGTTTGCAGCGATAACTTGGAATATCTATTATACGGTTATTAATTACTATATGTCTATGGTTAACTAATTGGCGGGCTCCAGAGATAGTCGAAGCCATACCCAATCGAAAAAGGATGTTATCCAAACGCATTTCAAGTAATTGTAGTAAAATTGGACCTGTTGGCCCTTTGGCCTTTCCGGCGATCCGAACGCAGTTAAGTAATTGTCGTTCTCTAAGACCATAATGAAACCTCAATTTTTGTTTTTCTTCTAAACGAATACGATACTGAGATCGTTTTTCAGAACGTGATTGGTTTAGAAGATTACTTCCAACTCTAGGCTTTTTATTAGTTAATCCCGGTAAAGCGCCCAGACGACGTATTTTTTTAAAACGAGGCCCTCGGTAACGTGACATAAAGACTCCTTTATTTTAAAAAAATTTTTGTTATTACAGAAAAAAGATTTAAACTGAACTAAATGAGAAATTAAGCAAAATCTACTGAAGTCAATGAGATGAGATACATTAGTACAAGAATGAGATACATTGTATCAATATCCGGACCTATCTTCTTAACCTAACCTATTCCATTTATATTTTTAAATTCTGTTATTTAAAATTATATATACATAAATAAAGTCACCTTTTATTTGTTCTGCTCTGCCTAGTTCTACCCTTATTTAGTGGGAAATTATTACAAAAGAAGGGAGCGTAGGGCTTTGGAAAGAGGTGATTCCATAGTCTCAACAGTGTTTGATTTCAAAGTATTAATCATCTAATCTATCTAAAAAGAACAAATATCAAAAAGCCGGCTATCGGAATCGAACCGATGACCATCGCATTACAAATGCGATGCTCTAACCTCTGAGCTAAGCGGGCCCGAGACGAGAATTCAATAAATATATTTTATTTTCATTTTATTAATTCTAGAAAGAATGAAGGTGCAATTAGGTAGGGCATAATGAGATATTGAAATTTGTAAAGGGAAGAAAAAAATGGAGCGTTCGAGTATTTCAAATGTCATGTTAAAATGAGAGGAAAGGGGGCAAAAAAAACAAAAATATTCTTTGGTCTATCCATCTATATTGAATTGCGACTACAGAAATGGTAGAATTTTTGTATTATAAAAAATAGGAGAGCCCTCCAATACATAAGAAGAGAAGCAATAAAAACTACACATAAGCGAAAAAACCTTTCGATATCTATATTCTAATTCTATATATAGGTATTTAGAATGAATGGAACTGTTCCAGTAAAAAACAAGGAACAACAGGGGGATATGGCGAAATTGGTAGACGCTACGGACTTAAATTGGGTTGAGCCTTAGTATGGAAACCCACTAAGTGATAACTTTCAAATTCAGGGAAACCGTGGAATTAATAAAAA